TTAATATTTTATTACATAAACGCTTATATGTAAATATGTATGTACATGTACATACATATATACTATTTATTAGTAGTAGGCTAGGATTTAACTTGCTAGCATGTTGGTATTACTTATACTTTCTGAAGAACATATCTTAGGGTAAGTGAGAAGAAATTGTAGGCTAAATATTGTTATGTAGTGCATAGTGGATGGGTTAATGTGTTTATTAGTTGATTAATTTTATAGGTGAATGGGCTGTACTGGGGAGTTACTTTATTGTGAACGACTCAGAAAATGAGTGGTGGGTTGCTATGGGTTATAAATGAAAACATTTAATTTTTTGTAACGGTAGGGTGGGGTTTTGGTTATTTTATTTTTGAAATTAAAAAAAAAATTTGAAATTAAAAAAAAATTGAAATTAATTTTTTTTTTTGAAATTAAAAATTTTAAAATTAAAAATAAAATGGTGATTAATGAATTATTATGTCCCGTAACCATTGACTGAATAACACCTTAGTGGGCGGGGTGGGGGCCAAGACATTCAATTTAAGCTCGATGACAGCATAAAGTCTGGCGGAAGCACAGTCAGGTACTGCAGGACGAGCGTTGGACCAACCAGCGTACCGGCAATGCTATTTGACCTCATCTCCCCCCCGGTGAGGGGAAGCCGCCCGTCGTGCAGCTCGGATGCCGCGATTACGAGGGTGATAGCACTGTACCATCACATATGCCTTATTTAAGAGGAACGTATCTATGATTCTTAATGAAATGTACCTGAGGTAGGAACCAGCTGCCCATTGGAGGACAATTGATGCCACTCTACATTATATGAGCGCAAGGATTATTAATTAGCAATGGTGAACGGGTTGTTGGTTTCACGGAGGATGGTAGATCAAGGGACCAACCGTAGTAGGGGATATCCATGCTGGGGGGGATGGCTAATGGATCTTTGAGTTAGGATGTGCTATGTTCGATCAATCATGTTATGTACAAATGTACTATTAATTGCTTGACGTGTCGGAATGATATTCGTATGGACTAGGATTGATGTACTGGTGTTATTGTAATGTGCTATAGTCCTGTGAGGGATCAAGTTACTTGCTTGTAAGCATGTCCGAGAAAATGTGTAATGTACGTCTTATTAGTATGTGCTATGTATAATTAAGCATACCTAGTACTATATATTATTCATGGGGCCAAGCATTAATGCACTAAGTACATAGGGGGAAAAAGTGGGTTATATGTACTTGTATATTACCTTAAGGTAATGCCCTCAATAAAGGGCATAGTAAATACTACAAGGAATAGTTTAAGTTAGAATTTCAGCTTTGGGTGTTGACGGTGGAATAAGATATTCTTTCCTTGAGTTGTCTTAGGGGGTAGATATTTTCCATTTCCGGTTTACAAGACCGGGGTATTATATTATACTACAAAGACTACTACCATTTAAGTAGTTTGTTTTCAATTAGGGCGAGTAGGGGAGTAATAGTAATAATAAGAAAGTATAGGGTGGATGCGGTTTGGCCAATGCTAATAAAAGGGTGCTCAACTGGCTGGCCTCCAATTCATGTGAGTGTAAATAGGTCAGCTACTAGAGCTCAGAATAGGCTCTGGCTAATGGGTCGGAATGTTATACTTTGCTGTTTGGATGTATGTATTATAGGGATAATTGTTAGGATTAGGATAGATAGAAGAAGGGCTAAGACGCCCCCTAGTTTATTGGGAATGGATCGTAGAATTGCGTATGCAAATAGAAAGTACCATTCTGGTTTAATATGTGGTGGGGTGTTTAGGGGGTTAGCTGGGGTGTAGTTGTCTGGGTCTGTTAAAAGATCGGGTATAAATAGGGTTAGGCTTATTAAAAGTAGAAGTAGGAAAACTAAGCCTAAGATATCTTTGATTGTATAGTATGGGTGGAATGAGACTTTGTCTGGATCAGATGTCAGTCCTGATGGATTATTTGAACCTGTGTCATGCAGAAACAGAAGGTGAATAGATGCTAGGGCTGCAATAATGAAGGGCAAGATAAAGTGGAAGGTAAAAAATCGAGTTAGGGTGGCTTTATCAACGGAAAAGCCCCCTCAGATTCATTGTACTAAGTCAGGTCCAATATATGGGATAGCTGATAGAAGGTTTGTGATTACTGTGGCTCCTCAGAAGGATATTTGGCCTCATGGGAGTACATAGCCTATAAATGCTGTGGCTATAGTTGTAAGTAATAAAATAATGCCAATGTTTCATGTATTTAGAAAGAGAAAGGATCCGTAGTACATGCCCCGTCCAATGTGAAGGAATAGACATATGAAGAATAGGGAGGCGCCGTTGGCGTGTAGGTAGCGCACTATTCAGCCGTAGTTTACATCTCGGGTGATATGGGCGACTGAGGAGAAAGCAGTGGAAGAATCTGATGTGTAATGTATAGCTAAGAATAGGCCTGTGATGATTTGAATAATTAGGCAGATGCCTAGAAGTGAGCCGAAGTTTCATCAGGATGAGATATTGGGTGGTGTGGGAAGGTCAATGAATGAGCTGTTGATAATTTTTATTAGTGGATGTGTTTTGCGGGGGGCTGCCATTAGAATTCTTATAGTTGAAATACAACAATGGTTTTTCATATCATTAGTCATGGTTGCAATCCATGTAGGAATAATGATGTATGCTTTATTTTTATTAAGTATAATTTTGGTAATTGGGTTTATAGGTTTTTCTTCTAAGCCTTCACCTATTTACGGGGGTTTGGTACTAATTTTTAGTGGTGCTGTAGGTTGTGTAATTACATTATTTTTTGGTGGATCTTATGTAGGGTTGATGGTTTTTTTAGTTTATTTAGGTGGGATGATGGTTGTTTTTGGTTACACTGCAGCTATAGCAATTGATGAATACCCTGAATCGTGATTATCGAGTATTGATATTTTATGAACTGTATTGTTAGGTTTGGTAATGGAGTTTACTATAGTATTTTTATTGGGGGGTGATCCTGTTAAAACAGTGGAAGGTGTGACTGTTATGGTTAATTATAAGACTGTAGCAAGTTGAATGATTTATGAGGGGGAAGGTCCGGGCTTAATTCGTGAAGATCCTACGGGTGCTGCTGCTCTTTATAATTATGGGGTTTGGGTGGTTTTAGTAACATGTTGAGCTTTATTTACGGGCATACATATTGCGATTGAGCTTACTCGGGGTGGAGGTTAGATAGTTAGGAGTGATGCGAGAGCTGGTGGAATAAGGAATGATAGGAAATAGAGTTTAATAAGGCCTTTTTGGGCAGATGTAGTTGTGGAGATTGAGGTTTGAGTTGTTGCTGTTATTTTTGGTATTGATTTTTCAAGTCAAAATATGTCTAGTAGTATTGAGGTAGTATTTTGGCTCGTAGTTAGGCTTAAGTAAGGGTTAGATCGGTGGGTGGTAGTTGAATAGAAGCCTAATATATTGGAGAAGTAGTAGGTTTTTGTTGGTGTGCCTAGTTTTATACTGTTGGTTATGAGATTAAGTTCTATAGCCATTAGGAGTCCTGAAATAGTTACGCCTAGAGCTGTTAGTTTGAGGTATTGGGGTATAGTTACTTGGGGGTAAATTATGGGGGGAGTACAGTTGGAAATGAGGAATCCGGCGAAAATACTGCCCATTGCTAGGCGGTTAATTGGTTTTATTAGTAAGGGGTTATTTTCATTAATTATGATAAGGTTATTGAATCGAGGGTGTTCTGTTAAGGTGAAGAAAATAATGCGAATGCTGTATATGGCTGTTAGGGAAGTAGCCACGAGGGTGATTATTAGGGCTCAGGCGTTGGTGTACGACATGTTTGCGGTTTCAATAATAAGGTCTTTTGAATAGAAGCCTGTTAGAAAGGGTATACCTATAAGTGCAAGGCTGCCAATAATGATTGAGGAGGAAGTGAAGGGTAGGGATTTGAATAGGCCTCCTATCTTTCGGATGTCTTGCTCGTTATTAAGGCTGTGGATGATTGATCCTGATGCTAAAAATAGCATGGCTTTAAAGAAAGCGTGGGTGCAGATATGGAGGAAGGCTAGATATGGTTGATTGATGCCTACTGTTACCATTATAAGGCCTAGTTGGCTTGAGGTTGAGAAGGCTACAATTTTTTTCATGTCGTTTTGTGTTAGAGCACAGATTGCTGTAAATAGGGTTGTGATGGCCCCAATTGAGAGTATAAGTGTCTGTACGGATAAATTTTTTTCAAATAGAGGGTGGAGACGGATAATTAGGAAAACTCCCGCAACAACTATTGTACTGGAGTGGAGTAGTGCTGAGACTGGGGTGGGTCCTTCTATGGCAGAGGGTAGTCATGGATGGAGGCCAAATTGGGCTGATTTTCCTGCTGCAGCTAAGAGGAGGCCTACTAGTGGGAGGGAGTTTGGGGTGGGGCCGAGTATAAATATTTGTTGAAGTTCTCATGAATTGTAGTATAAAAGAAATCATGTTATTGCTAAAATAAGGCCAATATCACCCACACGGTTGTATAGGATAGCTTGAAGAGCTGCTGTATTAGCATCTGCTCGTCCGTGCCATCAGCTGATTAGAAGGAAGGATATGATGCCAATTCCCTCTCATCCAATAAAGAGTTGGAATAGGTTATTGGCGGTAACTAGAATTAGTATTGTAACAAGGAAAATAAGTAGGTACTTGAGAAATTTATTGATGTTTGGGTCTGAGCTTATGTACCACATTGAGAATTCTACAATCGACCAGGTGACAAATAGTGCTACGGGGGTAAATATTATGGAGAAGAAGTCTAGTTTGAAGCTAATAGATAATTTAATAGTTTGAATTGTTGTTCAGTGTCAGTTATAGATTATGTGCTCTTGGCCTGTGAATACATATATTGTTGTAGATAGTGTACTGATAGTGAGGGCGTAGATAATAGCTAGTTTTACGTAGTGTGGGTATAGAGAGGTTTTGTAGGGTTTAATTAGAGTAATTATGATAGGGGTAAGTAGAGGAATTAGTGTCATTAGAATTATAGAAGAGTGCATTAATACTTTTATTTGGAGTTGCACCAATGTTTTTGGTTCCTAAGACCAATGGATTACTTCTATCCTTTAAAAGTTGAGAAAGCCAGGTTATTAGGCATGGGGGCATGAGTTAGCAGTTCTTGCGTTCTTTCTCGGTAGATAAGAAGTCGTAGGCTTCTATTGTCAGATTCACAATCTAATGTTTTAGTTAAACTATAGCTACAGGGTATTAAACCTATAATTACTTTTGGGTTTAGGGTAATAAGTAAGATTGGCATTACGTGCATTAGTATTAGTGTGTTTTCTCGTGTAAATGGGGGTTTAATGTTGCTAGTACTGTATGTCAGTGGTCCTCGCTGTGTTGAGGTAAATATGTGGAGTGAGTATAAGGCTGTAATTAGTATATTAAGTCCTGTGAATATAATGGTGAAGTTGGATCAGGAAAAGGAGGCTATGATTGTAAGTAGTTCTCCTACTAGGTTTATGGTTGGAGGTAGAGCTAGGTTAGCAAGGTTGGCTGAGAGTCATCAAAGGGCTAGGAGTGGAAATAGTGTTTGTAGGCCTCGAGTAAATATTATAGTTCGGCTGTGGATTCGTTCGTAATTTGAATTTGCTAGGCAGAATAGTAAGGACGAAGTAAGTCCGTGGGCAATTATAAGGATTATTGCGCCAGTGAAACTTCAGGGGGTTTGAATTAGGATTGCTAGAATAACAAGTGCTATGTGACTTACAGAGGAGTAGGCAATTAATGACTTTAGATCGGCTTGTCGTAGGCATATGGCGCTTGTTATGGTTATTCCTCATAGGGACAGAATTAAAAAGGGGTAATTTATTTTTTCTGTTAGGGGGTTAAGGATAGGGGTAATTCGTATTATGCCGTAGCCACCTAGTTTTAATAGTACTGCTGCTAGTACTATTGAGCCTGCAATAGGGGCTTCAACATGGGCTTTGGGTAATCATAGATGAAGTCCATATAAGGGTATTTTAACTATAAAGGCTATTATACAGCCTAACCATGTAATATTATTAGTCCATGAGAGTAGCATCTCTTTGGTAGTAATTATTGTTATCAAAATGTTTAGTGAGCCTAGGGTATTTGAGTAGTAGAGAAGTGTAATAAGTAGGGGGAGGGATCCTGCTAATGTATAAAATAAGAAGTATGAGCCTGCGTTCAGACGTTCTGGTTGATACCCTCAGCGGGTGATGATAATTAGGGTGGGAATTAAAGTAGTCTCAAATAGCACATAGAATAGGATTAGTTCTGTAGCTGTAAATGTCATGATTAGGGATATTTGTAGAAGGACTAATATTGAGATGTATAATTTTTTTCGTGGAGGTGGATTATTGTATAGGTGTTGCTGGGTTGCAAGAATTATTAGGGGCAGTAGTCAGGCTGTTAGGACTAAAAGAGGAGATGCTAGTGCATCTAAGAAGAAAACTGATGACAGGTAGTGCGAGTTGTTTGGTAAATATAGAGGTGGTAGGGTGGTAGTACTAATTAATAGGCTTCAGGAAATTAAGTTAATTCATGCTATGTAGTTTTTTGATAGCCATATTGTTGGTAGTAGTATTATTATAGGTAAGATAATTTTTAGCATTGTAGGAGATTTAAGTTTTGTACATAGTCTAAGCCGTATAGATTGGAGATTAAAACTAGTAGAGCTAAGCCTACTGCAGCTTCGCATGCAGCAAATACTAATAGGGCAACAGGTGCAATAAATATTAGTGTTGAGTGTAAATTTAGGGTTATAAGTGTAGTTATAATAAATAGTGATAGTATTATGCCTTCTAGGCATAGTAAGGATGATATTAAGTGGGATCGGTAGATTAGTAATCCTAGCATGGATATAAAATATGCTAGTGCTATGTTAATATAGATAAAATGTATATTGATAAATATGATCTATCATAATCTAATGAGTCGAAATCATTTGTTTTGATTAAACTATTTATCAATTCAACTCAGTCTAACCCCTTTTGGGTTCATTCGTAGGCTAGTCCTACTACTAGAATAATAATTAAAGTAAGTACCATATTAATTGTGAGTATTAAATTATCTGTCTGGGTTGCTCATGGTAGGGGTAGTAGCAGGGCAATTTCTAGGTCAAATAGAAGAAATGTAATGGCAACTAGGAAGAATTTTATGGAAAAAGGTAGGTGGGCGGAGGTTGTAGGGTCAAATCCACATTCATATGGGTTGTATTTTTCCGTGTAGGTATTTAGTTGTGGGAGTCAGAATGCGATGGTAGTTAGTAGTAGGGCTAGGAGAATATTAGTAGTAAGGGTCAGTGCTAGATTAATTACTCTTTCACAGACTTACTGAGACTTATTGATTGGAAGTCAATAGTACTGTTTATACTAAAAGAGTAAGATCCTCATCAGTAGATAGAGACATATAAGAATAGTCATACTACATCTACGAAGTGTCAGTATCAAGCAGCGGCTTCAAAGCCGAAATGGTGGTTGGATGTAAAGTGATCTATCTGCAGGCGGAAGTAGCATGTAATTAAAAATGTGGTTCCGATAATTACATGTAGGCCATGAAATCCTGTTGCCATGAAGAATGTAGAGCCATAGATTCCATCGGAAATAGTAAAGGAGGCTTCAGAGTATTCTGATATTTGTAGATAGGTGAAGTAGGCTCCTAAGGCAATGGTTAGGAATAGCGCTTGAGCTGATTGTTCTTGGTCAGATTCTATTAAGCTGTGGTGTGCTCAAGTAATTGTGACTCCTGATGCGAGAAGAACGGCTGTATTTAAAAGTGGAACTTCTATGGGATTAAGGGGAAAAATGCCTGTTGGAGGTCAATGTCCTCCTGTTTGTGGGGTAGGGGCTAGGCTAGAGTGATAAAATGCTCAGAAGAAGCCGGCAAAAAAGAAAACTTCCGAGATAATGAATAGGACTATACCATATCGTAGACCTTTTTGAACTGGTGGTGTATGATGGCCTTGATACGTGCCCTCTCGAATAACATCACGTCATCATTGAAATATTGTTATTGCGCTAGCTAGTAGTCCTGCGTAAAGGAGAAGAGTGTGGTAGAAGTGAAATCATATAATTAGGCCTGATGTTATTAGGAAAGCGGACAGGGCTCCTGTAAGTGGTCAAGGGCTTGGATTGACTATGTGATAAGCGTGTGATTGGTGTGTCATTAGGAGTTATTATGCAGGTAGAGGCTTACTAGAAGTGTAAAGACATATGCTTGAATTAGGGCTACGCCTAGTTCTAGGGTGATTAGTAGGATAATAACAATAATAGTAATTAGGGATGAGGATAAGTAAATGGATAGTAGAGTTAGTGAGGTGCTTCCAAGTAAATGTATTAGTAGGTGACCTGCTGTAATGTTGGCTGTTAATCGTACGGCTAGTGCTATTGGTTGGATAAAGAGGCTAATTGTTTCAATAATAATTAGAATGGGAATAAGTAGGGTAGGAGTTCCCTGGGGTAAGAGATGGGCTAAGGATGATTTTGTTTTAAATCGAAGTCCTACAAGCACAGTGGCTGCTCATAGAGGAATTGCTATGCCTAGGTTTATCGATAGCTGAGTGGTTGGTGTAAATGCATAGGGTGTTATTCCGAGTAGATTATTTAGGGCGATAAAGGTAATTAGTGCCAGTAGCATAAGAGATCAAGTCCGTCCTTTTGTACTATGGGTAATTATCATTTGTTTTAGTGTAAGTTGAATTAGTCATTGTTGGATAGAAGATAGTCGGTTGTTGATTAGGTTGTTGGGAGGTATTAGTAGTATGGTGGGAAATAGAATTACTAGTGTAACTATAGGAATTCCTAAGATAATGGGGATGTTGAAAGAGGCAAATAGATTTTGGTTCATTTTATTTGTCAAGTTGTTTTATGTTTATAATTTTTAATATTATTTGACAATGGGCTTGTATAAAATGTAAAATTCAATATTTTTATTTGAATAAAATAAAATAGGGCTACAACTATTGATAAGATCACTGCAGGTCATGATGAGATCTCTAGTTGAGGCATTCACTGTAGAGAGAGGCCCTCTCAATCTTTAACTTAAAAGGTTAATGCTTAGTAGCTTTACAGTGATACAATATATAAGTATGATGCTCATACTTCAAAGTCTTGGAAGTAAATGAATTCTAGTACGATAGGTATAAAGCTGTGATTTGATCCACAAATTTCTGAACATTGCCCATAGAATAAGCCTGGTCGCATAGAGGCTACTATGGCTTGGTTTAAACGTCCAGGAATTGCATCTGCCTTAATGCCTAGTGATGGGACAGCTCATGAGTGTAGTACATCTTGTGATGAGATTAGCATACGAATATCTGCTTCTATTGGTAGTGTTGTTCGGTTGTCTACTTCAAGAAGTCGAAATTCGCCGGGCTCGAGAAAGTATGTAGGTACAATATAAGAATCAAAGGCCAAGTCCTCATAGTCTGAGTACTCGTAGCTTCAGTACCATTGGTGACCAATTGCTTTGAGAGTTAAATATGGTTTGTTAAATTCATCTGTTATGTAGAGGATGCGTAGGGATGGAAGAGCAATTATGACGAGAATAATGGCGGGTAGAATAGTTCAGATTATTTCAATTTCTTGGGCGTTTATAGTGCTAGTGTGGGTTAATTTTGTGGTAAGTATTAAGGAGATGGTGTATAGAACTAGTGAGCTAATTAGGAAAATGATTATGAGAGTGTGGTCATGAAAGGCAATTAGTTCTTCTATAATAGGGGATGTGGCGTTTTGCAGGCCTAGCTGGGCTGGGTGTGCCATCAAGGTGCATAGAGTTAAGTCTATAATTTAACTATGACAAAGTTATGTAATAATTTTACTAACACCTTATTGAAAAAGTCATAGAGTTTATGGAATTGGCTTGAAACCAGTTTTTGGGGGTTCAAATCCTTCCTTTTTCGTTTAGTAATTTTACGTAGGTAGCTTCTTCAAATGTGTGGTAAGGAGGAGGGCAGCCGTAGAGTCATTCTAGATTAGTGTGAGGTTGTTCAATAGTTAGGACTTTACGTTTTGAGGAAAAGGCTTCTCAGATTATGAAGATTATTAGAATAACTGCTGTTAGTGAGATAAATGAGCCCACAGATGAAATGATATTTCATGTAGTATAGGCGTCAGGGTAATCTGAGTAACGCCGTGGCATGCCTGATAGGCCGAGGAAGTGTTGTGGGAAAAAAGTTATATTTACGCCTACAAATATGGTAGTAAAGTGAATTTTTGCATAAGTTTGGTCAAGAGTGTAGCCTGAGAATAGAGGAAACCAGTGAATAAATCCCCCCATGATGGCAAATACTGCTCCTATGGACAGAACGTAATGGAAGTGGGCAACTACATAGTATGTATCGTGTAAGACAATGTCCAGGGATGAGTTGGCTAGAACAATCCCTGTTAATCCGCCAACGGTAAAAAGAAAAATAAAACCTAGGGCTCATAATATTGCGGGGGATCATTTGATGTTGCCGCCATGCAATGTAGCTAATCAACTAAAGACTTTGACTCCAGTGGGGATAGCAATAATTATAGTGGCAGATGTAAAGTATGCGCGGGTGTCTACATCTATTCCTACTGTAAATATATGGTGAGCTCATACGATAAATCCTAGAAAACCAATGGACATTATAGCTCATACTATTCCTATATAACCGAATGGTTCTTTTTTATTAGAATAGTATGTTACAATATGTGAAATTATTCCAAAGCCTGGTAGAATAAGAATATATACTTCGGGATGTCCAAAAAATCAAAACAAGTGCTGATACAGAATTGGGTCTCCGCCACCAGCAGGGTCAAAAAAAGTAGTGTTAAGGTTTCGATCGGTTAATAGTATAGTAATTCCGGCAGCTAGGACTGGGAGGGAGAGAAGGAGGAGAACAGCTGTAATAAGTACAGATCAGACGAATAGAGGTGTTTGATACTGGGTTATAGCTGGGGGTTTTATGTTAATAATTGTTGTAATAAAGTTAATGGCCCCTAGGATAGAGGAAATACCTGCTAAGTGGAGTGAAAAAATAGTTAGGTCTACGGAGGCTCCCGGGTGTGACATGTTTCCCGCTAGTGGTGGATATACAGTTCAACCAGTTCCAGCACCTGCTTCTAGAGTTGATGATGCAAGTAGAAGAAGAAGTGATGGGGGAAGTAGTCAAAAGCTTATGTTGTTTATTCGGGGAAATGCTATGTCAGGGGCACCAATTATAAGGGGGACGAGTCAGTTTCCGAACCCGCCAATTATAATTGGCATTACTATGAAGAAAATTATAATAAATGCGTGAGAGGTAACAATAACGTTATAGACATGGTCATCTTCTATTAGACTTCCTGGTTGGCCTAATTCTGCTCGGATCAGGAGGCTTAGAGCTGTTCCCACTGCTCCTGCTCAGGCACCGAACAATAAGTATAATGTTCCAATGTCTTTGTGGTTGGTTGAAAATAGTCAGCGATTTATGAACATAGGTAGAAGTGATGGTAAAATGGCTGAGTAAGGCATTAGACTGTAAATCTAAGTACAGAGGAGTAGTCCTCTTTTTACCAGTCCCGAGGTGGTATGTCACATTGAATTGCAAATTCAAAGAAGCAGCTTCAACTCTGCCGGGGCTTCTCCCGCCTTTTTTCCCTGAACGGCGGGAGAAGTAGATTGAAGCCAGTTGATTAGGTTATTTAGCTGTTAACTAAATTTTTGTGGGTTAAAGTCCCATCAATCTAGGAAGGGCTTAGCTTAATTAAAGTGGTTGATTTGCGTTCAATTGATGCAATATAATATTTTGCAGTCCTTAGGGTGATGCAGAAATTAAGTATAATTACTTACTAAGGGCTTTGAAGGCTCTTGGTCTTGTTAACCTAAATTTCTAGTTTGCTAGTATTAATGGGGTTAGGGGTAGAAGGGAGGTGGAAGCTATTATAAGTAGGGGGAGAAGTGGAGATGGTTTTATATATTTTAATTGTCAGTTGATTTTTGTACTGTTAGATGTAGGAAATATTGTTATTGAGATAGAATATGTGAGGCGTATATAAAAATATAAATTTGTTAGTGTTAGTATAGCTATAACGAGAGGGATAATAAGGTTATTATTTTTTGTCAGTTCTTGTATAATAGCTCATTTAGGAGAGAAACCTGTTAGTGGGGGTAGGCCTCCTAGGGATAATATTATTAATGTAGTTATAGGTACTACTCATGTAAGTTTATTCCAGGTATGTGATATTGACAGGGTTGTTACATTTGAGTTTAGGTAAAAAACTATAAATGTGGAAATTGTTAGAAATAGATAGATGAGTAAGCTAAGGATAGTAATGTTTGGGTTGTAGTATAGGACAGCTATTATTCAGCCCATGTGGGTAATTGATGAGTAGGCTAAGATTTTACGTAATTGTGTTTGGTTTAGTCCTCCTCAACTGCCAACTATAATAGATAGGATTGAGATTATTAGGATGAGATTTGTGTTAATTGATGGGAAAATTTGGATAATAATTGATATTGGGGCTAATTTTTGTCATGTGAGGATAAGTATGGCTGGGATTAAGGGGGTGCCTTGAACTACTTCGGGGAGTCAGAAGTGAAGAGGAGCTATGCCTAATTTTATTGTGAGGGCGATTAGTATTATTGTGGATAAAATTTGATTTAAGGATGGGTTAATTGTTCATTGTCCATATAATAGATTATTTAGAATAATAGCTATTAGTAGAATTATGGATGCGGTTGCTTGGGTGAGAAAATATTTAGTGGCTGCTTCTGTGGAGCGGGGGTTTGTGCTTTTGGCTAGAATTGGAATAATGGATAATATATTTAGTTCTAGGCCTATTCAGATGAAGAATCAGTGTGAGCTTAGGATTGCAATTATTGTTCCTGTTAGGATTGTAAAAGAGATGGTGAGATGTGCTAGGGGATTAATGTTGTAGTACGGGAGGGGTTAAACCAACATTTTCGGGGTATGGGCCCGATAGCTTATTTAGCTGACCTTACTAGAGTATGGTGTAGTGGGTAGCACGGAGAGTTTTGAGTTCTCAGGTATGGGTTCAAGTCCTATGATTCTAGAAATAAGAGGATTTAGACCTCTATAATTTACTCTATCAAAGTAACTCTTTTGTCAGACATATTTCTTATGTTTGGGGTGGAACACTAGATGTTAGGGTTGGTATTGAGATATATCACATACATAGTGCTAGTGTAAGGGGTAAGAATTTTTTTCATAGAAGGTGTATTAGTTGATCATAACGGAGTCGGGGGTACGCTGTTCGAATCCATAGGAATAGGGCAGTTAGTATTAGAGTTTTAGTTATGAAATAAATTGAGTAGAGTTCTGGCATGGTTGGGGTATGTGGTGCTGCTAGAAAGATAGTGGTAGTTAGGGCATTTATAATAATAATGTTTATGTATTCTGCTATGAAGAATAGGGCAAATGAGCCTGCAGCGTATTCGATGTTAAAGCCTGAGACTAGTTCTGATTCACCTTCTGTTAGGTCAAATGGGGCTCGGTTGGTTTCAGCTAATGTTGAAATAAATCATATTGTAGCTAGAGGTCATGATGATAGTAGAAGTCAGGAGTGTTCTTGTGTTGTGATTAGCGAGTGAATGTTGAATGAGCCACTTATAAGTAGTACTGATAGAAGAATAATGGCTAATGTTACTTCATACGAGATTGTCTGGGCTACGGCTCGTAGTGCACCAATTAGTGCGTAGTTTGAGTTGGATGCTCATCCTGACCATAAAACTGAGTAAACAGCTAAGCTTGATATTGCTAATATAAATAGTAAGCCCAGGTTTAGATTAATTAGGGAATATGGTATGGGGAGGGGGGCTCATAAGAGGAGAGCAATGGAGAGAGCTAGGGCTGGGGCTGCGACATAAAGAGTTACAGTAGATGTGGTGGGTATAAGGGGTTCTTTTGTGAATAGTTTTATTGCGTCTGCAATTGGTTGAAGCAGTCCGTAGGGGCCTACGATATTAGGGCCTTTGCGGAGTTGTATGTAGCCCAGGATTTTTCGTTCTATGAGGGTTAGGAATGCTATAGCGATGAGAGCGGGGATAATTAGTAGTAGGAGGTTAATTATAGGCATGTTGTTAAGAAGAGGAGTTGAACCTCTGATTGTAAAGTTTTAAGTTTTATGCAATTGCCGGGCTCTGCCATCTTAACGAGCCCTGTTCTGGGGGGGGGTACAAGTAGGTTATAAGGTTAAGATAACACTCATCTAGTTTGTGAGGGCGCTTTGTGAAGTAGGCCCTATTGCTCTTGTCCTTTCGTACTGGGAGAAATATTTAATAGATAGAAACCGACCTGGATTTCTCCGGTCTGAACTCAGATCACGTAAGACTTTAATCGTTGAACAAACGAACCCTTAATAGCGGCTGCACCATTAGGATGTCTTGATCCAACATCGAGGTCGTAAACCCTATTGTCGATATGGACTCTAAAATAGGATTGCGCTGTTATCCCTAGGGTAACTTGGTCCGTTGATCAAGTTATTGGGTCAAAAGTGTATATTTACTTAGACTAGTAAGGTCTTAGTATTTATTTTTTCGGAGGTTTTGTTGTGCTCCGAGGTCACCCCAACCAAAATTTATAATACATGAGTAGCAATATTATTGCCTGTGGGTTTGTAGGTATGTATTTGTATTATTAAATTAAAGCTCCATAGGGTCTTCTCGTCTTATTAGTATATATCCGCCTCTTCACGGATAGGTCAATTTCACTGATTGGAAGTAAGAGACAGTTAAACCCTCGTGTGGCCATTCATACGAGTCCCTATTTAGGGAACAAATGATTATGCTACCTTTGCACGGTCAGGGTACCGCGGCCGTTGAACATATGTCACTGGGCAGGCAGTGCCTCTAATACTAGTGATGCTAGAGGTGATGTTTTTGGTAAACAGGCGGGGGTAGAGTTTGCCTAGTTCCTTTTACTTCTTTTAATCTTTCCCAAAAGCATGCCTGTGTTGGGTTAACAGTTTGGGTAATGGGAAATAGGGCTGTGGGGTATTGTGATTAGGCTGTTAACTAACGGTAGTTGTTTCGGTCTGAGATAAGCTTATGCAGGGAGAATAATTTCGTGTTACTTATATTAACATTGTTGCTTCTATATAGTAATAGATTAGTCCAATGTATCTTAGGAGTTCAGTGTGATGGGTAGAATTAAGGGTGTTTAGGTGTTGAGCTTGAACGCTTTCTTAATTGATGGCTGCTTTTAGGCCTACTATGGTGAGTAAATATTTTACTCTCTACAGAAGGTTGTTTCCTAGGGTCTAAGGAGCTGTCCCTCTTTAGACTAACAATTAAATTTACGGTGGGATTAATAAATTCTGTGAGTAAATTTAGAGTTGAACTAAGATTCTGTCTTGGACAACCAGCTATCACCAGGCTCGGTAGGTTTGTCGCCACTACCTAGAGATTTTCCCACTATTTTGCCACATAGACGGGTGTGCTCTTTTAGCTGTCTGTAGGTAGCTCGCTTGGTTTCGGGGGGTATTGTTTAAGTTCTCTATACAAAATTATCTCTAGTTAACTCATTATGCAAAAGGTAAAAGGGTTTATCTTTGCTTTTTTGTGCTTGTTGGGTTTGTCTTTCCCTTACGGTACTGTATCTATTGCGCCATAATGAAATTTCTATCGCCTATACTTTTGCTGGGGTAAATGATTTATTTATTGTAATAAGATAGTTTAGTGGTGTGGGATTTGGGCTAGGGTTAGCTCAAAGTGGTCAATTGTGATGAGATCTTCTGGGTGTAAGCCAGATGCTTTAACTTAAGCTACACTTTGATTCTTCCAAGCACACTTTCCAGTACGCTTACCATGTTACGACTTATCCCCTCTATATCAGTGTGTAGGTGCTTATTGTTAAAATATTTTACGTGATGTTTGAGGAGGGTGACGGGCGGTGTGTGCGTGCTTAATGGCCTTATTTCAATCAAGCTCTCTATTCTTGATTTACTGCTAAATCCACCTTGGGTCTTTAGGTTGCATAGAGACTAACGTGTTATTTTCTAACATAGAAAATGTAGCCCATTTCTTCCACTTCATTGGCTGCACCTTGACCTAACGTTTTTATGATTATACTTATGCTTACTTTGCTGTCGTTATAGAGTTTGCTGAAGATGGCGGTATACAGGCTGAGGGCAAGAGGTGGTAGGGTATATCGGGGTTTATCGATTATAGAACAGGCTCCTCTAGAAGGATGTAAAGCACCGCCAGGTCCTTTGAATTTCAAGCTGTTGCTTGTAGTGTTCCGGCGAATAGTTTTGTTGGCAGAGCTATTGGGATTTAGGGCTAAGCATAGTGGGGTATCTAATCCCAGTTTGTATCTTAGCTATAGTGTATTCAGGGTGGTAAAGCCACTTTCGTAGAATATTTTACTGTAACTGGGGTTTTTTACAACTTAGTTAGAGGTCAGCTTTATTGGAATTGTTATTTTAAACACTCTTTACGCCGAAGTCTATTAGCTTGAGTTAATCGTATGGCCGCGGTGGCTGGCACGAAATTGACCAACTCTACTGTCAGTGTAACTTAGTTAAACTTTCGTTTATTTGCTAAAAATTTGTCACTGCTGTTTCCCGTGGGGGCGTGGCTGAGCAAAGTGTTTTGAGCTGCATGTGCGTGCTTGATACTCGCTCCTCATGTTATATAGTTCTAGAGGGCATTCTCACAGGGTTGTGGATACTTGCATGTGTAATCTCACTGAAAGCTAATGGAAAGGCTGGGACCAAACCTATGTGTTTATGGGGTGATAGTACCCATCTAGACATTTTCAGTGTCTTGCTTTGAGTAATAAGCTACATTAAC